TGTTTTGGTGTACCAGTTTTTTAACTTTAACCTACTTGAACTTTATATCTAATTGAATGTCTAATTGAATGAGATTTCTTATAGATATTTTGTTTTTCTTGGATTAAACAAAAGAGAGTAATTACATGAGTTTCAAACTTTCATTTTGATTTAATTAATATATTAATTAATATAATAAGTTTTATCTTTTCTCCTACCTTCAGAAAAAAAGGCATGTCCACTGTTATTAGATATTCGAATTTTCTGAAAGGTAACTATCCCGCTTTCATATAAAAATTTATATAGAATCTTTGAAAAAGACTTTTTCATACTTCATAAAAAAGAAAAAGACTTACTGTCTTTAGGATCTGATGCTACACCGCTGCTCAATACCTTAGTGGCCACTCTATTACATAAGTAGATTCCTAAGATTTATCTCATATTATGATATAAATAAACAGCTCTTGTTGTATCGGTCCAAAACCTTTACAATTGATCTTTACGGTGCTTCCTCTAGCAATTAAATCTTTTTTTATCCATAGAAAAGAAAGTATTTAGGCATATCTAGTCTTCACTTCATATTTCCATCGATGAAGTTTAGTTATTTGCTACAGCTGATAAAAAATCGTTTTGGACGATGCTTATGTAGAAAGCCCTTTTTTTGTGTTTCTAGTATTTCATTGACTAGCTGTTCGTTCTTTTTTTCTATAGTGGAGATAGTCGCACGTAATGACAGATCACAGCCATATTATTAAAAGCTTGTGGTAAAAAGGGGTTTCGTTCTAATGCCCGAAAATAATATTCTAAAGCTTTGGTATGTTCCCCATTACTTGTGTGGATAAGGCCTATATTATAGAGTATATAACTTCGATCATAGGGGTCAATTTCTAGTCGCATAGCTTCATAATAATTCTGTAATGCTTCCGCATAATTTCCTTCAGATTGAGCCGACATCCGTTACGGTCGTCATTCGCTTTAACGAATTCTCCGTTTCAGAACCGTATGTGAGATTTTCATCTCATACGGCTCCTCCTTTAGGTGCATAATGAAAATAATATATGGAAAAATGTGATGTCATTATGAACTAAGCGGGGCTAATGTTTTTACAAGAAATCCCTAGCCAACCTTCTTGCAAAAGATCTTTTCTTACTACCAAGTGGGTTCATGCTAAATAAAAATAAAAAAGGAAACTCTAAAAATTTCTTTGTTCTCAACGCCCCTAAATTTCCAGGAATTAGTCACTTCAACAGTCTTCAATGGTTATACGGGTATCCAAAGTACGAACGAGATGGATGTTTATTGTTCCAACCATTTTAATTAGTCCCAATCCAAAAGAAGAAGAAGAAAGGGAATCATTTTGAAGAAAGTTTTCGTGTTGTTGATTTCTCGGCGTAGTGCTTCTTCCCCTATGCCTCCTATTCGTATATTGTATTAGTGTAGTAGGATTGATCTGTAATACGGGAACCATAGGTAAAAACCTTTTGCTCAATACTATAATTCACAATTGAAGCATCTAAGGCTGCATTAATCGTGGATACATGACAGAAGGGATTGTTTTTTTTATATTATAAACTTCACCTTCAAAAGCGTAGATTTTTTTTTCAATACTAGTTTTTCTTTCTATTCCAAATCGGCGAGAAAAAAAAAAAAATAATGATAATCAAATCGCACCATCTCTGTAATAAGTAAATGCCTCTTTTTCTCCGGAAGTTGTCGGAATGACTCGTAATAAGATATCGGCTACAATTGTAAAGGTTTTATCAATAAAATTTCCATTTATACGTGATCTTGGCATAGGTAGTAATCCATTCTCTAACTCTTTTTATTTCCTTTACCTTTTCTTTTGTGAGAAAATTTTCTCACAAACAAAGGAATTGTATAGTACGAACTAACATAAAAGCGGACTCATAAAAAAAAAACCTTATATCTACTTCCAATTTTTCCGGTCAAAAAAGGTATCTATTAACCATAATCTAAAAAACGATTAATAACTCGCTATTCACCCAGATACTCAGTCATAATCCTGATGTCGGAGAGATGGCCGAGTGGTTGAAGGCGTAACATTGGAACTGTTATGTAGACTTTTGTTTACCGAGGGTTCGAATCCCTCTCTTTCCGTACTTTCAACTAATTCACCAATCGTACGTGATTGACCACAATGTATCAAATCCAATAAAAAAGAATAGATATAAAATCTACCTTGTTTTGATTTTGAAATCGATTCTCTATTCCTAATTTCTTTCATATGGAAAATGCTAGGAAGAGCAAACAAGGGATCCAAATCTCCCTACCAATCTATGATACATGAATAGGAAAAAGATTCCTCGATAAAGTCCCTTACCTTGTGCCTTTTTATTTTTAATCAAAAAAGAGGACAAAGGGGAGTTGTCCGAACTCTTGTTTTTAGTAATTTTGTTTACTTAAGTTAGGTTTATTAAGTCTGTCGAGAGTAATATTCTACGACAAGCAATTCATTTATTTTCAAACCGACGCATTTCCTATCTATTATTTGATTGACTAACCCTTCATATTGGAATGTGTGAAGAGTCAGATGGTTTGGCAATTCCTCAGGGGCAGATGAATCAAGAAGATTTTGAACCAAAGTTCTAGAGTTTTGTTCATCCTTCACTGTAATAATATCTCGGGGTTTGCAGCGATAACTTGGTATATCAACTATACGACCATTAACTAAAATATGTCCATGGTTAACTAATTGGCGCGCTTGAGGAATAGTCAAAGCCATACCCAATCGAAAAAGGATGTTATCCAAACGCATTTCAAGTAATTGTAGTAAAACTTGACCTGTTGACCCCTTGGCTTTTCCGGCGATACGCACATATTTAAGTAATTGGCGTTCTGTAAGACCATAATGAAAACGCAATTTTTGTTTTTCTTCTAAACGAATACGATATTGAGATTTTTTTACGGAGCGTGATTGGTTTCTAAGATCGCTTCCTGCCTTAGGCCTTTTACTAGTTAGTCCCGGTAAAGCCCCCAGACGACGTATTTTTTTAAAACGAGGCCCTCGGTAACGTGACATAAAGACTCCTTTTTTTATTGAAATTGTACAAAACTAAATAAAATTAAAACTGAACTAAATGATAATGATAAATGACGTGAAATACACTCCAATAAACTAGTGGAATACAAAGAGTAAGAAGATATATTCTCTCAATATACAGATTTTTTTTATTGTATATACAATATATATAAATCAAATAAATCACAAAAATTTTCCTTTATTTTCTTGATTTATTTTGCAAAGATCGAACTCTTTTACCCAATATATATTCCTATATGGAAGTTTATATGACATAATATAAATGGAGTGTTAACTCTTGGCAAAAGGTGAAAGAAGTCTTTTCAATCTTCTTTGATTTTGAAAGTACATTAAAAATCATGTAAAAAAAACGAAAAAATATGGAAAAGCCGGCTATCGGAATCGAACCGATGACCATCGCATTACAAATGCGATGCTCTAACCTCTGAGCTAAGCGGGCTCAAATAAAATAGCGCATGCATACAAATTCACTAAACTACTAGATCGTATCAATTAACTATTCTATTAATATTTTTCCTTATCTATTTATAATTAATCATATTCTATATATTCTAGAACAGAATATAGCTCAAATAAATAGTGACTATCATTAAATAAATAAAACATAACCTTAATTAATAGAATATAGCAGTATATTGACTTTATAATTTGGATTTCATTAGTTTCTAAATAAGAAACTCTTAATTAGATCAGAAATCTTTTTTTTAGTTAAATGATATCTGATTTTAAATTCTTGTTTTTTTGTTCTAACCTCAGACTATTATTATTATTTTATACTTTTTTTTTTATTTTTATGTTATTTCTATTCTATTTTTATGTTATTTCTATTCTATATAGTATAGAATTATTAGAATTTCAAATCTACGAAGTAGACTTATAATTTTTTTCCATTGCACATTGTACAATTCTAAGTTTCAATAATAATCATAAATTTCTTTTCATGAAAGTAAAAAAAAAAAGAATCGACCGTTCGACTATTTATTAAAATTTAAGACAAAGATGAGAAAAGAAAGAACATATATATGTTATGTAATATATAACCATATTGAATTGCAAATACAAAAATGATAGAATCTTTGTTGATTAGACTAAATCAATATGGATGGGGCTCAAAAAAATGAAAGAAGATAACAAAGACATCAAATAAGTATCTATAATGTAATGAATCCCAAGGTTTCGGCATAAGAAAAAATGGAAAGACATCAGAATGAGATCCTAATAAAAAAAGGGGATATGGCGGAATTGGTAGACGCTACGGACTTAATTGGATTGAGCCTTGGTATGGAAACCTACTAAGTGATAACTTTCAAATTCAGAGAAACCCTGGAATTAACAACGGGCAATCCTGAGCCAAATCCTGGTTTACGCGAACAAACCGGAGTTTAGAAAGCGAGAAAAAGGGATAGGTGCAGAGACTCAATGGAAGCTGTTCTAACAAATGGAGTTCACTACCTTGTGTTGATAAAGGAATCCTTCGATCGAAACTTCAAATCAAAAAGGATGAAGGAGAAAAACCTATATTTAGACAATATAGGTAACACAAAACGATTTCAAAAATGACGACCTGAATCTCGATTTCTATTTTTTTATAAACAAAATCGAAATGTTGTGAATCAATTCGAAGTTTCAGAAATAATATTCATTGATCAAATGATTCACTTCATAGTCTGATAGTTCCTTGGTGGAACTTATTAATCGGACGAGAATAAAGATAGAGTCCCATTTTACATGTCAATACTGACAACAATGAAATTTATAGTAAGATGAAAATCCGTTGACTTTTAAAATCGTGAGGGTTCAAGTCCCTCTATCCCCAGCTCTACTCCCCAAAAAGGTTGACACCTTACCTTTTTTTAGTTATTATAGAGTTGAATTATTTAGAATCTATATCATTTTTCATTTTCAAACTTAGAAAGTCTTCTTTTATTTAGAAGATCCACGAAATTCCCGGTCCAAAAAT